TAAGCGGAGACAGAATAAAGCGCCCATAAAAAAGACGCTTACTGTCTGCTGCTGATTCAACACACTTCCACTGGAGTGTCCGAGTAGATACTGTTATTTTCTCTCGAACCATAATAATATTATTTGATCAGATCATTGAATCATTTATTTCTCTTGTTTCTCTTGCTATTGAAATATCTTCCATTTTTTTTTCTATACACGTCTTTTTTTCGGGGGTCTACAGCCATTATGTGGCATAGGAGTTACATCCCGTACGAAAGTTAATAGTATACCACTTCTGCGAATAGCTCGTAATGCTGCGTCTCTTCCGAGACCGGGACCTTTAATCATGACTTCTGCTCGTTGCATACCTTGATCTACTACTGCACGAATAGCATTTGCCGCTGCGGTTTGAGCAGCAAATGGTGTCCCTCTTCTTGTACCTCGGAAGCCACAAGTACCGGCAGAGGACCAAGAAACCACTCGCCCCCGTACATCTGTAACAGTCACAATGGTATTATTGAAACTTGCTTGAATATGAATAACCCCCTTTGGTATTTTACGTGTACTCTTACGTGAACCAATACGTCCACGTGAACCCTTTTTCGGTATAGCTTTTGCCATATTTTATCATCTCATAAATTTGAGTCAGAGATATATGGATATATCCATTTCATGTCAAAACAGATCCCCTATTTGTATATCAGGTCTTTAATGAGCCTTATTATCCTTGTCTTTGTTTATGTCTTGGGTTCGAACAAATTACTATAATTCGTCCCCTACGACGTATTAGTCGACACTTTTCACAAATTTTACGAACGGAAGCTCTTATTTTCATATTTGCCACTCCTTACTTTAATTTTGAATCTACTTCTTGGAAGAAAATAAGTTTCTTGAAATTTTCAATTTTTAATGGTATTCCTACGAAATAAATAGGGAAATACCTAATCTTTCGAATCTTTGTTGCGGAGTCGATAAATTATACGACCTCTGGTTGAATCATACCGACTTACTTCAATTTTGACTCTATCGCCTGGCAGTATCCGTATAAAACTACGTCGGATCTTTCCTGAAACATGACCTAGAATCATATCTTCATTATCTAAACGAACCCGGAACATACCGTTGGGAAGCGATTCAGTAATTAAACCTTCATGAATCCATTTTTGTTCTTTCATTCCAGGCAAAACCCCCTTGAAGTATTAACTAGTGGAGGAAGAACCCTATTAAACAACCCAGCACTTCTCTTTTCTTTTTCACAAATAAGAAGTTTCATATTCAATTCGGATATTAGAAAGATTACCATATATAACACAAAATTTCTCCGCCTATTCTTTCTAGTCGAGCCTCTCGGTCTGTCATTATACCCCGAGATGTAGAAAGAATTACAACACCCATCCCACCTAAAATTCTAGGAATTCTTTGATAGTTAGAATAGATTCGTAGACCCGGCCGACTGATCCGTTTTAAATTTAAAAGATTTCTATAAGTGCTTTTCCTATTCCTTTTATGTCGTAGGGTTAAAACCAAAAAATATTTGTTGTTTTCTCGATGTTTTCTCACGTTTTCGATAAAACCCTCTCGTAAAAGTATTTTCACAATACTTTCGCTGATATTAGTAGATGCTACTCGAACCACGCTTTTTCTATACATATCGGCATTTCGTATAGAGGTTATTATGTCAGCAATAGTATCACTACCCATGATTAATTAAAATTATTGGTGCCTCCAAATTTGGATATAATCAACATGTTTTTCTTTTTTTTTTTTTTTTACGTATTTGTTTATGAATATGAATTTTAAAAGGTATATACGTGAGACAAAATATACTAAATGAATCTTAATCTATTTCTTTTAAATACCCTACTATAACCATATCGTGGTCTCATTTTATAATACCTCGGGAGCTAATGAAACTATTTTAGTAAAATTGAACTGTCTCAATTCTCGGGCAATCGCACCAAAAACTCGAGTTCCTTTTGGATTTCCTTCTTGATCAATCACAACTGCAGCATTGTCATCATATCGTATTATCATACCGTTGTCACGTTTAAGTTCTTTACAAGTACGTACAATTACAGCTCTGACCACTTCTGATCGTTGTAGAGGCATGTTTGGAACTGCGTCTTTGATCACAGCAACAATAACGTCACCAATACGAGCATATCGACGATTGCTAGCTCCTATGATTCGAATACACATCAATTCTCGAGCCCCGCTGTTATCTGCTACATTCAAATGGGTCTGAGGTTGAATCATATCATTTTTTTTTTTTTTTTATCTGTTTTTACAATACAAAGGTCAAAGAAAAAAAGAAATATTATTTGTCCAAAAAAAGAAACCTGCATCCGCTATTTTTAATTAGGGCCTATTTCTTTTTTAGCCCGAAATTATAAATTGAGCTCGTATAGGCATTTTGGACGCTGCTATTGAAATAGCCCTTCGGGCTATATTTTCTGTTACTCCACCCATTTCATAAAGAATTCGACCAGGCTTAACAACAGCTACCCAATATTCGGGAGAGCCTTTACCTGAACCCATACGTGTTTCTGCGGGTCTTACTGTAACTGGTTTATCTGGAAATATACGAACCCATATTTTTCCACCGCGACGTGCATTTCGTGTCATTGCTCGTCGACCTGCTTCTATTTGCCTAGATGTGATCCAAGCGGGTTCAAGTGCCTGAAGAGCGTATTTACCAAAACAAATAGTATTACCTCGATAAGATATTCCCTTCATTCTTCCTCTATGTTGTTTACGGAATCTGGTTCTTTTGGGGTTATAGTTGATGGTTTGTTTTGAATTCCATCTCTACTACAGAACTGGACGTGAGAGTTTCTTCTCATCCAGCTCCTCGCGAATAAAAATAAATTCAAATTAAAGATTTAGAATTCAATTCAGATATAATATAATTTGAATTAAGATATACATTTATTTAATAAGTAATCTGCTGACTCATGGATTTCATTTAATCTAGATCAAATCTATTATTCATTTTTATATCTTATTTGTATAGTTATAGATAATAGATAACTAAATATATTAAATAACTTTTTTTCTTATATTTATCTATTTTAGATTTAGAATGTTAAAAGGAATCTTTCTTTTGTTTTACTCTTTATCGTATTGGATTGACCCTAAATTTAGCAATCCAAGAAAATAAAGTTTTCGCGGGCGAATATTTACTCTTTCAATTTCTATTTCAGTTCTATCATTAGTTCATAACTTTTCCGAATAGATTAATTGGTTTCTGGTCGGTTCCGCCATCCCGATCAATGAATCGTTCGAATTCATTTTCACTAGAATCTTTTGAATTCACAGGTTCCATCGTTCCCATCCCTTCTTACTTAATGGTTAGGTCTGAATTCTACAATGGAGCTATTAGTTCTTGAGTCAATATTCTTAGTCTTTATTGGCTCGAAGCTCTTTATTTTTTGTTCGATGAGCAGATCCTTTTAATGATGAATCCTTATTGATGCTTTATTACACAGATTTTTTATGAGATGACTCATAGACCTTACATATTGGAATTTTATATCATCCATATTCTTTTTCTTTCTTTCTTTCATCCTTCCATTTATCCATACCCTTTCTTTTTTATTTCTATTGACAACTTAGAAGCAGATTTTTTAATGAAAAAGTATTTCAGTTGCTACAACAATATGAACAATATATCATATCTTGACTGGTTCTTTGGATCCAGATAATACGAAGGGATGAGTTGGTTATTACTTCTATAGTTATTTGTTTATACTATGGGGCTGGTTACTAACCCTCAAAAAACCAACGAGTCACACACTAAGCATAGCAATTTTATCAAAAGATTAATTTAATTTTTATTAAACCCTATAGAATTATAATTGTTTGTTCGTTTTTTTATTGAAGAGAAAATAAGAAAGAAATTTCTCTTTTTGTTCCATCGCCGGATAGAATGTAAAGGGAAATAAAGGTTTATTTTATTATTCCCCGTCTATAAATATCCAAATTTTGATGCCTAATACCCCATAGATAGTTCGAACTGTATAGGAACAATAATCAATTTTAGCTCGAATGGTTTGTAGTGGAACCCTACCCTCTCTGATCCATTCAACACGCGCAATTTCTTTTCCGTCGATACGTCCTGCAATTTGCACTTGAATTCCTTTTGTATCTGCTTGTTCAGTTAATTCTATAGCCTTTTTCATTGCTTTGCGAAAAGAAACTCTATTTTTTAATTGGCCGGCTATAAATTCTGCAAGAATATTAGGGTTTCCGTAAGGCTTTTCAATTCGTGTGATAGCAATGTTAAGTTTTCTATTTACAGAATTAAATTCTTTTTGTAAATTCATCTGTAATTCTTCGATTCCTCGGGGTCGACTTTCAATTAATATTTTTGGAAATCCCATATAGATTATGATTTGGATCAGATCGATTCTTTTTTGAATCTCTATACGCGCAATTCCCTCAACGCCAGAGGATGTTTTCATATTTTTTTGTACATAATTCTTGATATAATTTCTTATTTTTTGATCTTCTTGCAGACCCTCAGAATAATTTTTTGGTTGTGCGAACCAAAGGGAATGATGACCTTGGGTTGTACCAAGTCTGAAACCAATTGGATTTATTTTTTGTCCCATGTTCCCCCATTACTATTACTATACATATCATAATACGACATAGTTGTATCCTTTTTTTTCCATTTTGGTTTTTGTGACCACTTAATAGAGTCGGTATCTATATATCCACCTAAGGATATATCTTTCATTACAATAGTTATATGGCAGGTAGGTTTTTGTATGGCAAAACTACGCCCTCGAGCTCGAGGTTTTAATCTCTTCACGATAGTACCTTCATTTACTTCGGCTTTACTAATGACTAAATTTGCTTCATTCGAACCCATATTGAAACTAGCATTTGCTGCTGCAGAATAAACTAATTTGAAAATGGGATAACATGCTCGATAAGGCATGAGTTCTAATATCATAAGTGTTTCTTCGTAGGAACGCCCACGAATTTGATCAATTACTCTTCGCGCTTTGTGA